CGGTCTCTAATTTCTTAATAGCAGTATCTATTCGAAACGAATTCTCTAGCATTTGACTCCTTATCACCGAAGAGTTTAGTCGTACACTTGAAAGATAGCCCAGAAAATAGAAGGGATGATTATATAATTGCTTTATATGGATCCTGGCCGGTTGAGACCACAAGTCAAAATGACATTGCCAAAAGTTGACAAGGTGAGATTTCCATTTCTTTATCAGAAGACGAGCCCCCCTTGAAGCCAGAATCGATTTTCCTTGATATCTGACATAATGCATAAAAGGGTCTTTGAACAACCATAGGGTTTTCTGAAAATCGTTACAAAGCACTACTACAAGATATTCTATTTTTGCATAGAAATGTGTTCGCTCAAGAAAGGGTCCAAAAGATTTTGATCGTAAATGAAGGGGTTGTTTACGGAGAAAAATGAATATGAATTCACATTCATATACATGAGAATTAGAGAGGAACAAGAAGAATCTTTGATTCTCTTTTGAAAAAAGGGAAATGAAATTTTTTGGAGTAATGAGACTATTTGAATTCCAATACTCGTAGAGAGAGAATCGCAATAAATGCAACGAAGGAGTATCTTGTATCCAAGAGTGAAGGGTTTGAACCAAGATTTCCAGATGGATGGGGTGGGGTATTAGTATATCTGACACATGATTTAAATGTGATAACTTGTCCTCGAAAAAGGGAAATATTGAATGAATAGATCGTAAATTATGAGATTTTGCTATTTCTTTTTCTTCTAGGGAAGATACCAATCGCAGCGAGAATGGAATTTCCACAACGACTGCAAAACCCTCCGATATCATTTGAGAATCAAAATGATTGTTGTGCCCAACGAATCGATTTTGATTAAAATCATTAACCGAAATAATCAAACGATTCTGTTGATGCATTCGAGTAATTAAACGTTTCACAATTAGTGAACTGGATTTATTGTCATGATCTAAATTTTCCACCGGTTCATAAAGAATCGATCCATTTAAAGCATGACCATGAGCAAGCGCGTAGATATATTCCTGAAATAGAAACGGATATAGGAAGTATTGTTGCCGAAATCCATCCATTTCTAAATATCCTTGTAGTTCCTCCATTTCCATTTGAAATTACACTTGAACCAAATGGGGGATTTCTTGAGTTATCAAATAATACATAGTACGATACGGTCAGAACAAGGTATATAGTAAGAAAAGAATAGATACCCCGGAGCCAGAAAGGACAATCAACGGATCCTATTTCCATCCAATTTATTTATGTTCGTTATAGTTACAAGAGATGGTTAGGAATCCTTTATTTTTACAACCCGATCGCTCTTTTGACTTTGGAATAATGAATTTTGATCAGTATACCGTTTCTTCTACACATTCGTCTCCACTACATAATAGAGAACATAATAGAGAATAGTTAGGATTCATGAAAAAAAAAAAAAAGGAATTGATGATCCACTCACAAGAGAACCCTTTCCCACATCAGGCACTAATATATTTTTAACGTCTAATTAGATCGGGTAATCATTCGAATTAAGAACAAACAGAAGCTCGTTGCTTTTGGTTTCCCTATAATTGGAGCTATAGGGCTCTATCCATTTATTCACTCGACCCAACTTGAATTGATTTGACCCCTTTCCAAGATAAAGAATAAAAACAAGATTTTGTATCGATCCGTTAAGGATGAAGTATTCTAAGAGTTCTCCATTGATACGACATGCTGTTTTTTCCTTTCATTCCCTTTCAGGATCAGTCGTGGTCTTACAAACTCTACCAATGGTATGGACGAATCCGTTGCTTCATCAAAATGTGTAAAAGACCATAGCCGCACTTAAAAGCCGAGTACTCTACCGTTGAGTTAGCAACCCATATAAATAGGGTGTGTAGATACGATCGGAATAAAAAATAAATAAAGAGATTCGATTGCCCGACCTCGTCAAAACATTGAACTAGCAACAGATCAAAAAGAAAGATTTGATGATCAATTGTGAACATAAAAATGAACAGAGATCAGATGAAAATACAACAGATTCTGGGATAAATTATAGAGAAAATCTAAATAGATGTAAAAATTGATAGACTACCCATACTCTATTTTTTTTTTTTCATTATATTAACTAAGATACTTCTTGATGTCACAACGAAATTGACGAACCCATCGTTTGAGTGAAATAAAGAAACAAACTTATGAAATGTGGATAAATAGATCTATTTATCCACGATCGAATTATATTTGTTCGATACACCATTGTCAATATGAATTGAATGTTGAGAAAACCAATTCAATAAATAAAACAAGGACTTGTGTTGGAGTGACACTACAACATAGATAAGGGATGAAGTATGAGTGGGGAAATAAATAAGGAATTCCGGTAGGAAAAAAATGTCGGGTTTATTCAATATTTATTCAATAGAGGTATAATAAGCAAGATTGACCTTTTGTTTGTTGGTGGAGTCCCAACGAAAACCATCTGATTGATGGTAATCCCATAATTTCCCAGTTATTTCATCTATTCACTCAATCTTTTTTCTATCTGTCTCATATCAAGAGAAGATATTTTTTTTATAGTTCTATGATACGGGGTCATGTGAGAGCAACAATGAATAGAGAATAGAGAAAAAAAATAAGGAATGGTGGCGAAACAATTAGACAAAGCTAGATACTGGGCACCCCCCCCCTTTTTTTTTATTTCATTAATTTCATTTGATTAATTCGAAATTCCTTAAATACCTCCGCCTTCTTTGAAATATCATGAACAGTTCCTGTAGGTTGAGCGCCTTTTTCAAGGAAATATAGAATAGCGGAAACATTTGAATAAGTTTGGTTCTTTATCGGATCGTAAAAACCCACTTTACGAAGATCTCTTCCCTCTCTTCGGGATCGAACATCAATTGCAACGATTCGATAGATGACTCATTGGGATAGACATAAATGAACAACCCCCCCTAGAAACGTATAAGAGGTTTTCTCCTCGTACGGCTCGAAAAAGAATGATTCGAATTTATGTATTGTAGTGGCAAATAGATCCACAAAATCATCAATTAGACTATGATTTGAGTCATTTTTTTTTTTGTTCTTCCTTCCTGAAAAAAAAAAAAAGAAATCTCATTCGTACTCATAACTCAAGTTGGGTAATTCTCAAAGAGCTCGAAGGGAAATCCTTAGACATTTATTGAGCCGTCTCTAACCTCTTTTGTTTGTCTCGCCTAGAGTCGATTTTATTTCTTCCCCATTCTGATCTAGTTGTTGAGACAATTGAAAACGGTGTTTCCTTGTTCCGGTATCCTTTATTTTATCTTTGCTTTGAATCCTTGGGTTTAGACATTACTTCGGTGATCCTTAATTGTTTCAAAATGGTAGCAACATACCTTTTGTTATTTCGTTCTATGGAAACGATTGATTCCCCTGTGATACACTTTTGATCGGAATTGGTAAAACTATTTCGACAAATTCATTTTACTTTTTTTTTTTTTTTACTTGTTCGAACTTGATCCTTTCAATTTCTATACCGAAGATATACTTACGAAGTTGTTCCAACTTATTGATTGGCATTAACCCTAGATCCTTCTCTCTGCTAAATGAACCAATTCTTTATGCTCGAGCTCCATCATGTGCTATATTATAATTATATTATTTTATTACAACCCCAAAATTGGGGTCCTAGTGGAATAGAACAAACTATGTCGAGCCGAGAGCATCTTCTTTGATATATAAAATGGTGGGTACAAGAATCCACAGCCAATAATGTCCTTCAAGTCGCACGTTGCTTTCTACCACATCGTTTCAAACGAAGTTTTACCATAACATTCCTCTAATTTTGGACCGGTATGGAATTGATTCAATATGGAATCATGAATAGTCATTGGCTCAATCGGTATATAGTATATGAAGTCCTCCATACTTTCATTTTCATATATGGATCTGGAGAAGTCTCAGCAAGAATATAATTTAACCCCATATTTTATTAGAAGAATGAAACACATTTATAAAAAACACGAAGAAATGCGTTGCTTAACACTTCTTTACATCTTCAACAGATTGTTAGGGATGATGAATCATGAAAGATCCAATTCTTTCTCAAACAACTAAAACTAAAGAAGGGTCTTTAATTAGATTACCGATACCGGAACAGAATGAGTCATTAACCAAATAAGCTATTCCAATGACCGGGAAAGATCGCAAGTGACTCGATAGTATAGATTCACCAATGTCACACTTCTTCGAGTAGAAAGAATTTATAAGGAATCATAAAAAACAATTTCAAGAATTTCCTACTTCGACATCATTACTGGAAATAAGTTTTCCAGTAAAGACTGAATTGAATCTCTAAATCCATCAACAAGTCGGTACAACGAGGATCTAAAAATGTTTAGCAGATATCTGATTAATTAAATCAGACGCGAATTTGATCATCATAAGAGACCTCTATGTTTCCTTTCCGATTGAATCATCAATAATTTAAACCAGATAAATGGGTCAAGAAACAAATCCAATTGTTTTGTTTTCTTGGGGATGGATAGAAGGGGCTCATGAAAGAAAAGATTAAGGTCGGTATTCTTTCAGGTATTCTTTCATCTGATTGATAAAATCAGAATCGTAGGAGTCTGATTTTATCGTATTCATCAGATACACCAAACAAGTGTTACCGGGGGTAATCGTGGGTATTTAAGGGATCGCAGACCTTTTTCGCCAAAACTGAAACACCGGTGTCACTGATCACTGAAATAGAACAATAACAATACATATAGGCATGGTTCATTTTCTACAGATTTTTCCTTACTTCAGATTCAGGAATCTTTCCATAAAGTAAAGTGAATGTATGAATCTCCCCCCTCCCCCAATTGATCGCTACATTGATTTCAAATTATTCATTGGAGCCAAATCAAATACAAAATAAAAGAAATTAGGTCCAAAGAAAATAATCTGTTCCGTATTGAATTTTCTTGTTTGTTAATAAGATCCGGATGACAAGGGTCTTGAAATTGATACCTTCCTTTCCTTTGCGGATTAACTCATATCGACACGAATTCCATGGGGATCATGAATCATACCCAAAGCCAATTTAAAAGGATCTTCTTATGGGATGCTATCCTGTCTTGTATAAGTACAAAGCAAAATGGGTTCATATCAATTCGTTGTTACTATTTTGTTTGATTTTGTCCCACCCCAGTCTCAGGAGCTTTAATTCCAGCGATGGAATTAATACCAAGAACCCCCCCGTTTTTTAGGATTCAGGATCCACATAGAATTAGTCATTTTGTCTACCCTATCTTTATTTATATTTACTTTAGGGAAGGTAGAGACTTCTCTTTTATTTCGCATTTCGACTCAGAATGCATCATGTGAGAATCCAAATATCATAGATATGGGGCATAAAGTTTATCCAAATGACTAACTAACCTTCAATATGAATATGGGCGAGGGGGCGAACATACGCTGTTTGATCTTTGTTCCCATCCTACCTATATCAAAAAAGATATTTATTTCCATCCACATGTCATTGATACTCGATCCGTTTGTTTGTGAGAAACAAAATCGAAAGGGAAGATATGATTCTATAGAAGAATCATTAGAAATCACAAAGAAAGATTGGATCACAATGTATCCAACATTACACCCTTAAACAGAAGATTGTTAAAAAGAACAATCTTTGTTATGATAGAATTGGTCTGGGACGGAAGGATTCGAACCTCCGAGTAACGGGACCAAAACCCGTTGCCTTACCACTTGGCCACGCCCCATTTTTATTTCTATTCGACACCGATAAACACTAATATCGGTATTGGTTGTTCGTCAATTCCAGCCCCAATATCTATTGAATTGGTTGTTGCTATGATTCTACACATGTAGATGTAGAATCAAAATGAATTTATTGATCATTACATATAATTCAATTAAGATATTGTATGTAAGGTATGATTCCTTCTATTCTCATTTGAGAATTGAAGGATTTTTGATTGAGGGAGTTCAAAGAAAAAGAAAGATTTTGCGGCCTACTTTCCCTTCTTTCTTCATTTTCCCCTTATATCAATAACCCAATAATAATGAAATTTTCTCCAAGAACAAAATGTTTGTTATGCTTAATATCTTTAGTTTGATCTGTCTTAATTCTGCCCTTCATTCGAGTAGCTTTTTCTTCGCCAAATTGCCCGAAGCTTATGCTTTTTTCAATCCAATCGTAGATGTTATGCCAGTCATACCTGTGCTCTTTTTTCTCTTAGCCCTTGTTTGGCAAGCTGCTGTAAGTTTTCGATGAGATCTTTAATACTGTCTTAGAAACATTCATGATTTATTCGATAAAAAAAAATTCTATTCTTAAGAATTGATAAGATCAGATAATGAACCCTCGACTCAAACATGGAAATTCTTTTGGATAACCGAGATGAATCGGAATCACCTCATTTCTTCATTCCTTCTGGGGGTCGAAGACCCTATGTATGGTCCCTACAATACCTAATTGTAGGTATGAGAGATCTTTTTGTTAACGAAAGAATCAGAATCTTATTACAAATTCATTCCTGCAAATTCCTTATGTTTTCTAGAAACCGCTTCTTTTCTTGGTGTCAAAACGGAATATGTGGTACAAAAATGGAGAATCTATTCCCCTATTTCCCCCAAAATGATCTTGGAGATTGTGTAATGCTTACTCTCAAACTCTTCGTTTACACAGTAGTGATATTCTTTGTTTCTCTCTTCATCTTCGGATTCCTATCTAATGATCCAGGACGTAATCCTGGACGTGATGAATAAAAAAATCAGGGGTTTTTCCTTGCTCGATTTCTGAATTTTCTTAGGATTTTCTTTCTCCATTCCATACATTTAACTATGAGAAAGGGGGTTAGAGATTTTTTCGAATTCGAAAGGGAAATATCAAGTGATCAGAAGAAACGGAGAGAGGGGGATTCGAACCCTCGGTACAAATAATTCGTACAACGGATTAGCAATCCGCCGCTTTAGTCCACTCAGCCATCTCTCCCAATTTTAAAAGGATAATTCCTATGTGACGCGTGAAGTAAAGGTTGATAAAAGTTTTTCCTTATCTTTCTTTATTCTATAAATATAGACGAATTTGATCAATCATCAATTCCCTTTAGATAATGATTCGAAACAGATATCTCCAATAGAAAGAGTCCCTCTTTGATTTCGTCCGAAAAGTTCTTTCTTTTATTCCCCCGGCCTGGCCAGTCCCTAGCCAGGCCATTCCTTGTTCCAATGAATCATAGATCAAATGATTTATTTGATTTGAAAACGAAAATGCTTGTTATTGAAGCAGCAACAAGGCTATTCCTATGATAGGAGTGTCATTTCTTATTATGTTTTTCCTTTTCTCGATTTACTTAAATGGAATAAAAAAAACATATTTTTTTCTATTATAATAGAACTCATATATTTCTTCAAAGAACATGTTTGAACCTGAACCCTTGAGTCCACAACCAAAACAATAGGATTTTTCACTCGATCCAATCGACCCGAATTCATAAGATTTGGCAGTTGAATGAATAGGAAA